AAAACCCCCTTAAATTAGTTTAAATTAGTAATTAATGTAGGAGGAACAAGATTATATACTCCGCATTTTTTTTTTTCACAACAAATAGAAAGTTTCGGATCCAATGCAGATATAAGAAGGATTACCATATATAACACAAAATTTCTCCGCCTATTCCTTTTAGTCGAGCCTCCCGATCGGTCATTATACCATGAGAAGTAGAAAGAATGACAACGCCCATTCCACCCAAAATTCTAGGAATTCTTTGATAGTTAGAATAGATTCGTAGACCAGGTCTACTGATCCGTTTTAAATTTAAAAGATTTCTATAGGGCCCCTTTCTATTTCTTGTATGTCGCAGGGTTGAAACCAAAAAATATTTGTCGCTTTCTCGATGTTTCCTCACATTTTCGATAAAACCTTCTCGTAAAAGGATTTTCACAATGTTTTCAGTGATATTAGTAGATGCTATTCGAACTACTCTTTTTTTATCCATATTCGCATTGCGTATAGAGGTTAGTATATCAGCAATAGTGTCCCTACTCATGATGGACTAAAATTTTTGTTGCCCCCGAATTTTTATATAATCAACATGTTTTTTTACTTAATTTTTTTGTTTATGAAAAAAAATTATATTATTAAATTAAAGGTATATGCGTGAAACACAATCTACTAAATTAATTTGAATCTATTTCTTTACAATACCCGACTATAACTATATCATAGTCTCATCTTATATTTTAAGGCTATTATAATACCTCGGGCGCCAATGAAACTATTTTAGTAAAATTTAAATGTCTCAATTCCCGGGCGATCGCACCAAAAACGCGAGTTCCTTTAGGATTTCCTTCTTGATCAATGACAACTGCGGCATTGTCATCATATCGTATTAGCATACCATTGTCGCGTTTAAGTTCTTTGCAGGTACGTACAATTACAGCTCTGACCACTTCTGATCTTTCTAGGGGCATGTTTGGTACTGCTTCTTTAATCACAGCAACAATAACATCACCGATATAAGCATATCGGCGGTTACTAGCTCCTATGATTCGAATACACATCAATTCTCGAGCCCCACTGTTATCTGCTACATTCAAACGTGTCTGGGGTTGAATCATTTTTTTATTTGTTCTTTCAATGCAAAGGGCGAAGAAAAAGAAAGAAATATTTTTTGTCAAAAAAAAAATAAACCTTGCATTTTTCATTCCCAGGATTTATTTTCTTTGATTCTACATTCTTATCCCAAAATAAGAAATTGAGTTTTGATAGGCATTTTGGATGCTGCTATTGAAATGGCTTTTCTGGCTATATTTTCTGCGACTCCACCCATTTCATAAAGTATTCGGCCTGGTTTAACAACAGCTACCCAATATTCTGGAGAGCCCTTACCTGAACCCATACGTGTTTCTGTGGGTCTTACTGTAACTGGTTTGTCGGGAAATATACGTACCCATATTTTTCCACCCCGACGTGCATTTCGTGTCATTGCCCGGCGCCCCGCTTCTATTTGTCTAGATGTGATCCAAGCGGGTTCAAGCGCTTGAAGAGCATATTTACCGAAACTAATATGATTACCTCGATAAGACATTCCCTTTATTCGTCCTCTATGTTGTTTACGGAATCTGGTTCTTTTGGGGTTATAGTTGATGGTTCTTTCTGAATTCCACCTCTACTACAGAACCGGACGTGAGAGTTTCGTCTCATCCAGCTCCTCGCGAAAAGGGGATTCAAAATATTTAAAATGTAGCAATCCAAAAAAGAATGTTTTCGCGGGCGAATATTTACTCTACTATCTATTTCAGTTGTAAGGTTAATTCATTACGTCTCAGATCAGAATAGATGAATTCTTTCTCGGTTCCTTCCGCCATCCCGACCAATGAATCGTTAGGATTTGGTTTCAATAAAATCTTCTGCATTCATGGGTTCCATCGTTCCCATCGCTTCTTGTTTAATGGTTAGGTCTTAATGTTACAACGGAGCTCTTAATGAAATTTGTTCTTGAGTCAATTTTCTCAGTCTTTATTGGCTAAAGGCTCCTGGTTTTTTGTTCTATAATGTATCATTTAATTATGTATGAATCAGTATTGATGCTTTATTACATTGTCTTTTATGAGATGACTAAATGACTCATAGACCTTACATATTGGAATTCTATATCATTTATATTTTTTTTCTCTCTTTCTCTCACCCCTCTATCCACATCTTTTTCTATATTCCGGTTCACACCTTAGAATAATATTTTTTGCTTTTTTAGTTTATGCAAAACAAATTTCAGTTGCTACAATGATATGAAAAATTTATCATATCTTGACTGCTTTGTTGGATCTAGATAATGTGAAGTGATGAGTTGGTTCTTAGTTCTATAGTTATTAGTTCATATTAGGGAGGCTTTTTTTTGAACCTTATTCCTAAAAAAACCAACGAGTCACACACTAAGCATAGCAATTATATCAAACATTTATTTAATCGAATTTTTATTAAACCCTATAGAATTAAATAGAATTAAAGAATTACGAGCTCT